AAAAAAAAACATATCTAATAAAGCCCTTTCATGCTTACTATAACTAGTTATTTTGGTTTTCTACTGGCTGCTTTAACTATAACCCCAGCTCTATTTATTGGTTTGAACAAGATACGACTTATTTGAAAATGAATTGAATAAATAATTCAGAAAAATATTTCTCGGGAATTCCAGATATTCTATGGTTCTTTCCCGCACCAATTGCCAATTTTTTTTCTTGGTCATTGAGATTCACGGATAATTCAGATTAATATTTAGGGATAGATCTTACCCCCCTTTTTTATCCCCTCAAACAAACCGAAATGATTGAAGTTTTTCTATTTGGAATCGTCTTAGGTCTAATTCCTATTACTTTGGCAGGATTATTTGTGACTGCATATTTACAATACAGACGTGGTGATCAGTTGGACCTTTGATTGAGTAACATTTCTTTTTTTGATTGACCTCCTACAGGGAGGAGGTCAAATTCCAGTTGCAATTCAACTTTGTTTTGTTAAGTTATTTTATTGTGATTCGACATACATAAGATAGACGGAATCACGCTCTGTAGGATTTGAACCTACGACATCGGGTTTTGGAGACCCGCGTTCTACCGAACTGAACTAAGAGCGCTTTCAAAGAAATTTTTTTTTTCCACTTAACTTCTAACACATCTCGCATAAATATAGTATCCAAAAATGAAAGATTATGCCCCATTTTAGTCGATCTCAATTAATCTCTCGTTACTGCCCATAGGAGAAGTAATAGGTAGGGATGACAGGATTTGAACCCGTGACATTTTGTACCCAAAACAAACGCGCTACCAAGCTGCGCTACATCCCTTTTAAAAATTGTTGTACAGTGTCATTGTACAAAATACCTGTCTTGTTTTCCACATCTTTATTTTCTCCTCTATCTATATAGAACTTTCTTGTCATTTCTTGTTTTTGGTTTCATATAATAAAAGAATTATATACATCTGAAACCCAACCTAACATATAAAAAAGAATGAATATTTATCCGTAATGCTCAGGAAGAAGGGGTCATCTTTTTCTTTTTTAGTGACAGGAAAATCTCATCTATTGGTTCATTGTACATATCCATTTTTGTTAGGAAATCCGCGTAAAAATAAATAAAAATGATCTTGAACTACAGCATCTGACAATATATGTATTACAATAAAGAAGGAGGATTTTCAATGCGAGATCTAAAAACATATCTCTCCGTGGCACCTGTGTTAACTACTCTATGGTTTGGGTCTTTAGCGGGTCTATTGATAGAAATTAATCGTTTATTCCCAGATGCCCTGTCATTCCCCTTTTTTTAATTCTAGTTATTGATATGTGAAGAAATGAAGAAATATAATTCCACATGACGTAACTAAAACCTCGCCCCTCCCTTTCAATTCTTTAAAATAGTAAGGAAAGAGAAGGAAAAAGTGTATTGAACCTCATAAAAAAATCCGGTAGATCCAAGATCGAATTTGGGAAAACAGAAATAAAATTCAAATGTGTATCCAGTCTAGGGCGGGCTCTACGAAATCATAGCATAGAAAGAAGATACTTAAATGAAATATTGGGATTTAGGATAGAAATAATTGATAGTTAGAAAGAAATTGTATTACTTAATTATTATTCTATTTTGTATTACTTAACTTAATATATACTATATTAATACATATTCTATTAATTAGATAATAAATTAATTAGATAAGATAATAAGAAGAATTACAACGAAATGCTTAGAAATGGAATTTCTAACTAGTAACTTCTATTGATTTTTTTCTTCTTCTTCGGTTCGGATCGAAAATATAAGACTTAAGTTAAGTCGATACAAAATCTAAAGGAGGTTCATGGCCAAGGGTAAAGATGTCAGAGTCAGAGTTATTTTGGAATGTACCAGTTGTGTCCGAAATAGTGTCAATAAGGAATCGCGGGGCATTTCTAGATATATTACTCAAAAGAATCGCCACAATACACCCAGTCGATTAGAATTGCAAAAATTTTGTCGCTATTGTCATAAGCATACGATTCATGGGGAAATCAAGAAATAGATCGAAGGGAACATCATGTGTTCGATCTTTCCAAAGAACAGGACAGGAAGAGTAAGAACTTAACATATATAATATACATAATATATACAAATCAAACCCGATTTTATGTAGATATTCTTTCATGTGTATAGATATATAGTATATGAATGAAATAATATATGAATCAAAGCCTATTTCGGGTGGATCCGAAATGAATAAATAAATAGAACTTTAGAGATAAGGAATAAACCATGGATAAATCCAAGCAACCTTTTCGTAAATACAAGCGATCTTTTCGTAGGCGTTTGCCCCCAATTGGATCGGGGGATCGAATCGATTATAGAAACATGAGTTTAATTAGTCGATTTATTAGTGAACAAGGAAAAATATTATCTAGACGAGTGAATAGATTGACCTTGAAACAACAACGATTAATTACTATTGCTATAAAACAAGCTCGTATTTTATCTTTGTTACCTTTTCTTAATAATGAGAAACAATTTGAGAGAGCTGAGTCGATCCCAAGAACTACTGGTCCTAGAACCAGAAATAAATAGGCATACTCCTCAATTGACTCAAAAATCCAATTGGAACTCAAGCTCAGATTGATGTTTTGTTCGAAAAGGCCTAGAATCCTGATTTGATTCTTGTGTTATAATATAAGAAACAAAAATGGGGGAGAAGAAGAAATATTTTTTTTTATTGAAACATGTTCGTTCATTTCTACTACTTAATCTTAATTTATTTTTATTCTATATCTTCCCGGAGTTCATTCTCCGGGGAATTCCCTTTCAATCATTCCTGTATATTACTTTTGAATCTCCTTTATTTGATAATTTTATTGGAAATCATGTAAAGACAATTCTTATTTGATATAGCTATTTGCGCAAGTATTTTACGATTAAGAAGCAATTGCTTCTTGTACAGATTGTGTATTAATATACTATAACTATAGAATACCTTATTCTCACGAGTTACTGCGTTTATCCGAGTGATCCACAAACGACGAAAATCCCTCTTTTGTCTGCCTCTATCTCGATGAGAGGAAACCAAAGCTCTCATTTTCTGTTGAGTAATCGTTCGAGTAAGTCTTGAATGAGCCCCTCTAAAGGTTGATGCAAATAAACGAATTTTTGTTCGACGTCTCCGAGCTGTATATCCTCGTTTAACTCTGGTCATTGAATCAGATTAAAGCTTAATGAATAACTAATTGATTTCTCTTCTTTCAGTCATCCTTTTCCCCTTCCCCGGTCGATTAATAACAAAACGGATTATTCCGATATATAAAATATCAATTCCAATGGCTTTTGCTACTATGACCTTCCCAACCACGATTTTGTATTCTATTCCTTCCAGTTATTTCACTGGAAATAAGAAATTAGAACGATACTAAATAAAAAAAAATAGTGGGTTCCATCGTTTCTATGGTTACCTCTTAAACGGTGAGGTCCTCTCTATACACCGGAGCCTCTTCTTTCATTTAATCAAATGTTATTGTTAACTTGTATAGTTCACACTCTTTGGCTCTACCTATCTACAGTAATAGCTCTTTTCACAAAAAGAGTTATCCATACAGTGACGGCATTTAATTATGAAAGTTGGCTAGGTAGCTGACCCTGTTAGTCCGTTCTTTCAAGAAAAGGAGCATAACCTTTTTGCTTCTTATGATACCATTTCCTCCGCTTAATGGATAACCATTTGCTACCAATGGGGAATTGCTTCTTATTTCAAATCTAGATGATTGGATTTGCACCAATGGAAACCATAAATTCCATATACAATATGGGTATATGATAGATCTTCTCTATCTATCCTATTCATTGGTACCGGTCATTGATACTGAAAAAATTGTCTCATTTGTTCGAACTTATGATCTGAACGAGTCGCACATACACCCTAGTACATGTTCCTCGACGCTGAGGACATCCTCTAAGAGCGGGAGATTTTGTAACATTTCTTATTGGCTGTCTTGTGTTTCTAATAAGTTGTTTAATAGTTGGCATGTCGTATGTATATATATGTATATATAGAATAAAATGGGTTGGTTTAGATCGATCTTAACCTGATGATTGATCATCATGAATTATTTCTATTCAATATCAAATCACAGAAAATTTGAATTATGGTTTGAAATAAAATAGATTTATACGAAATCCCCAGTATTTTCATTTTCGACCGCTACAAGATCAACAATGCCATGAGCTTGGGCTTCTGTTGCTGACATAAAAACATCCCTTTCCATATCCTCGGATACAACCCATAAAGGGTTGCCCGTTCTTTGTACATAAACCTTTGTTAGGGTTTCGCGAAGTTTCAGTAGTTCTTCCGCTTCCAGGATAAATTCCCCTGCTTGTGCCTCATAAAAAGAACTAGCAGGTTGGTGAATCATAACCCTGATGATATTGATATAACATCATGAACGGTTCTTCTATCTCGCATGATTGGGCTAAACTAAAGTAGGGGATAAAAAAATAACAAGAAAAAAAAAATCAAATAGAATTGAATAACCGTACAGGCATCTTTTGTTCATTGCATACGGCTCTGCAATGGAATTGACTTTTTCTTCTCTTCTATTCTATCGAAGAAAGAAATAGAATCCATCTAATCCAAATCGTTGAATGATCCATTTACCACCCTTCCTTTCATAGAAGTAAAAAAGAATACTATGATGGTTCTGTTACTTTATATATTTATCTCGTCTGTGATTTAGCAATCCCAAAGTTTCTTTTTGATACGATCAAATAAGTCAAAAATGATCTTTTTTTTTTTCATTTTCGTACTCTTTCTTTCATAGCATAAGTATTAGAAAGAGACTTCTGGTGTGGAAGAAAAATGGTTTGTGACGCTGAAATGTACTCCCGACACATAAGATCAAATCGGAAATAACCTTTATTTCATACTACTATCTCGATACAAAATCTCATGTTATGAAAAAACAATAATGGTTTGTTCATATCGAACCCGAAGTGCCATGCTATTATTACTTATAATTTTCTTTTATAATCAATGTGGCGAAGGCATAGTCTTCTTTTTTTTTCAATCAAATAAAAACTCATTGGCGCCAAGCGTGAGGGAATGCTAGACGTTTGGTAATTTCTCCTCCGACCAGAATAAAAGATCCCATTGACGCGGCTAATCCCATGCATATCGTATGCACATCAGGTGACACAAATTGCATAGTATCATAAATGGCTATTCCTGGTATTACCCATCCGCCGGGAGAGTTTATAAACAAATAAAGATCCCTAGTACCATCTTCTATACTGAGATATACCATGAGACCAACAAGTTGATTCGAGATCTCGCTATCAACCTCTTGGCCTAAAAAAAGTAATCTTTCTCGATAAAGTCGGTTGATTAGGACAAAATTGCATCCCTTAGGAACCGTACGCGCACCTTTGGATACATACGGTTCAAAAAAAATTGCGAAAAAGAAAAAAAAGAATCAATGTGTCGATTCCAGTTTTATTTCTTTTTTTTTATGTAACAGGTTTTCTTAATGAAAGGTCTTCTATTAAAAAAAACGAGATGAGTTTAGGCTCCCTTCCCTCTAAAAAAAAAAGAGATTACTGAACTTATTAAACTAACCTATCATTGATGTATTGTTTCATCGATATTAAAATCACGATGTCATTGTCTTGTTCCTGAATGGGCCCTTTCAATTCTTTTAGGTTCATGGTCTACCCCGGGAAAAGATCTGTCCGAATTCTATTTGCACATATAGGACAAATGGTCTCAGTACCATTTTTTTGTTATGACTTCTTTTTTTTTGTTAATTTCGTGTCTTGCTTTCCCAAAACTATTTGATGTATTCATCATACTATTCCGTTGGTCGGCAATTTGGGATCACTACTATCACTACTATAGTAATAGTAGGTATAAGAATCATTTATGATACAAGTGGTAATCATACATATATTATATTAACAATTTGTTATCGATTTGGTATTTTCTGAACGGAGCCTGGATACTTTATTTTATCAGTCCAAGTAAACCATAAATTCTTCTAAATTGATAATATTGATCCCCAATATAAAATAAATTGATCTAATTGCACTTCACGCTCCGAATGATTGATTGATGCCTCACTCAATACAATATCTCTTGGGCGAAACAGAGGATATCTCGATCAGGGGAGAGAACGGGTAAATCCCATATGACCCAATATGTCTGACAAGTCGCACTATACGTCAACCCAAACCGCATCTTCCTCTCCAGGACTCCGAAAAGGTACTTTTGGAACACCAATGGGCATTAAATTAAAGAAAAAAATTTAGTACTATACTTCACTTTAATATGGAAACGTAACAATCAATGGTTTATTGTCTTCATCCCTTTTTTCTCTGATTGGAAAGTTTATAGAGTAAGACAGAATGAATAAAGAAAAAATTTGAACGAAGAAATCGATCGTTCGAATGATAAACAAGTATCTATCCATTCGTTCCCCAAAAATGGGACCAATCCTCCCATTGCGTATTGGTACTTATCGGGTATAGAATAGATCTGCTTCTCTTTGTTCTTACGAACAAAATTGTTCCGTTATTTTCACGTTATTTTCAATGGAATGGAATAAATATTAATCCTTTCTGATACGGAATCTACTGAAAAGGTTAGGTACATGGTTAGTATATATAGTCTTTTCCAATGCGATAAAATAAAGTGGCATAGTGTCTATTTTTCTTTGATAAAGAGGTATTTCCATGGGTTTACCTTGGTATCGTGTTCATACTGTCGTATTGAATGATCCCGGTCGATTGCTTTCTGTTCATATAATGCATACAGCTCTAGTTTCTGGTTGGGCTGGTTCGATGGCTTTATATGAATTAGCGGTTTTTGATCCCTCTGATCCCGTTCTTGATCCGATGTGGAGACAAGGTATGTTCGTTATACCCTTCATGACTCGTTTAGGAATAACCAATTCGTGGGGTGGTTGGAGTATTTCAGGAGGAACTATAACAAATCCGGGTATTTGGAGTTATGAAGGTGTGGCAGGGGCACACATAGTGTTTTCCGGTTTGTGCTTCTTGGCAGCTATCTGGCATTGGGTATATTGGGACCTAGAAATATTCTGTGATGAACGTACGGGAAAACCTTCTTTGGATTTGCCCAAGATCTTTGGAATTCATTTATTTCTCTCAGGGGTAGCTTGCTTTGGCTTTGGCGCATTTCATGTAACAGGTTTGTATGGTCCTGGAATATGGGTGTCCGATCCTTATGGACTAACTGGAAAAGTACAATCTGTAAATCCAGCGTGGGGCGCGGAAGGTTTTGATCCTTTTGTTCCGGGAGGAATAGCCTCTCATCATATTGCAGCGGGTACATTGGGCATATTAGCAGGCCTATTCCATCTTAGTGTTCGTCCGCCTCAACGTCTATACAAAGGATTACGTATGGGCAATATTGAAACTGTACTTTCCAGTAGTATCGCTGCTGTTTTTTTTGCAGCTTTTGTTGTTGCTGGAACTATGTGGTATGGTTCAGCAACTACCCCAATCGAATTATTTGGTCCTACTCGTTATCAGTGGGATCAGGGATACTTTCAGCAAGAAATATATCGAAGAGTTAGTGCCGGACTAGCCGAAAATCTTAGTTTATCGGAAGCTTGGTCTAAAATTCCCGAAAAATTAGCTTTTTATGATTATATTGGTAATAATCCGGCAAAGGGGGGATTATTCAGAGCAGGCTCAATGGACAATGGGGATGGAATTGCTGTTGGATGGTTAGGACACCCCGTCTTTAGAGATAAAGAAGGGCGCGAGCTTTTTGTACGTCGTATGCCTACTTTTTTTGAAACATTTCCGGTAGTTTTGGTAGATGAAGACGGAATTGTGAGAGCTGATGTTCCTTTTAGAAGGGCAGAATCAAAGTATAGTGTTGAACAAGTAGGTGTTACTGTTGAGTTCTATGGTGGCGAACTTAATGGAGTAAGTTATTCTGATCCTGCTACTGTGAAAAAATATGCTAGACGTGCCCAATTAGGTGAAATTTTTGAATTAGATCGGGCTACTTTGAAATCCGATGGTGTTTTTCGTAGCAGTCCAAGGGGTTGGTTCACTTTTGGGCATGCTACGTTTGCTTTGCTCTTCTTTTTCGGACACATTTGGCATGGCGCTAGAACCTTGTTCAGAGATGTTTTTGCTGGTATTGATCCAGATTTGGATGCTCAAGTGGAATTTGGAACATTCCAAAAACTTGGAGATCCAACTACAAGGAGACAAATAGTCTGATACGACATTGTTGTGGTATCTTTCGCCTCTATTTTTTTTTATTTGACATTGGGTATCAGAGAAATCTTGACTTGAATCACCATCTTTTCTTTGACTTTTTTTCTTTCTTTATATGATATGGTAAATGATCCCAAATGAATAGGTGTGGAAGCTATAATTGTAAACCACGATCGAATCCATGGAAGCATTGGTTTATACATTCCTTTTAGTCTCGACTTTAGGGATAATTTTTTTCGCTATCTTTTTTCGAGAACCACCTAAGGTTCCGACTAAAAAAATGAAATAACCTTTCGAAATAATTTAATTGAAGTAATGAGCCTCCCATATTGGGAGGCTCATTACTTCAACTAGTCCCCGTGTTCTTCGAATGGATCTCTTAGTTGTTGAGAGGGTTGCCCAAAAGCGGTATATAAGGCGTACCCAGTAAAGCTTACAAGTAAACCAGATATGGAGATGGCGACTAGGGTTGCTGTTTCCATTTTTAGATAATTTCAAGATCACAATGGATCTACGATAAGATCGTTTATTTACAACTACAACGGAATAGTATACAAAGTCAACAGATCTCAACCAATCATTAAATAGGATTTATGGCTACACAAACCGTTGAGGATAGTTCTAGATCTGGGCCAAGACGAACTACTGTAGGGGATTTATTGAAACCATTGAATTCGGAATATGGTAAAGTAGCTCCGGGATGGGGGACTACACCACTTATGGGGGTCGCAATGGCTCTATTTGCGATATTCCTATCTATTATTTTGGAAATTTATAATTCTTCCGTTTTACTGGATGGAATTTCAATGAGTTAGGTTTATAAGAACTATGAAGTCCTAGTCTTTCAATCAAAGAAAAAATTACTTTAGACTTGGATTTCTAGACCATTCTATTCTGGTAGTTCGACCGTGGAATTTATTTGTTTCGGTATTTCCGGAATATGAGTGTGTGACTTGTTATAATTGATCCTATTGATAATACATAGAATGGACCTGTTATCTCTATCAAGATGATTCTACCTCGTCGGATATTTATTCTAGTATCTGGAGCACGGAATATATAGAATAGATCAAGAAAAGAAATATTTGAACTATGATTCATACCTACTATTTATTCAGACCTCGCAACCGGACTCAAAAAAAATTCAAATAGGTATTTCCTAAATCAAACGAATTTTATTCCTTCAGATTTATTTTGACCGAAGGATAACTCTTTCTCTAGATTTTGTTGAGTCATTACATCCATTCATTCAATAAGTGATCATCAAAGGTTCTTACTCAGAGAACCTTTGAGTTTAGCTTGAGGCTAAATCATCGTGGTTCTAGTATGAATCTGAGGTTTCAATTGATTCATAGGGTCTCAACAAGAGAATTCCTATCAATAGTAAAACAAGAGTAAATCCGCAGTACGCACAAAAAAAAACAATAAATCAAATAACAAATAAAAAATAGGGAAGAGAAGATTCAAGAGGCCTGTAACGATCAACATAAAGAAAGACAGATGAGCCAACTTGATATTTTTTGGCATTATCATCACAAAGAAGAGATTCCGGATTTTTGTTACTTCGTATCTTCGAGGCAAATCGAATCAAGTGGTTAATGAAGTTTTTAACTTTCTATTATATATCCGTTGAAATCAGTATTTGTGTGTTTCCGCTTGAGCCGTACGAGATGAAATTCTCATATACGGTTCTCAGAGGGGGAGTTCCATTGGGTTACCTATCTCAATAAAGTATATGATTGGTTTGAGGAACGTCTTGAGATTC